AAAAATCTACTGTTCGAATTTCATAGCTATCGAATTTGCAATTTGAATATCAGAATAGTGGATATAGTCATGATTCAATGGGTTAGGTCCACTTACTTTTTATTTTGTTGATTTCGAATCTTTACAATAGATTAGATTGGAATAATGGAAAAGAAAAATATTTGGTGATCGAAGAGACGACTTCACATTACTCATTATAATAAACAAGCGTTCAACTTTCTTTTAGCAACTTTCTTTTAGAAGGAGAATTACTATTCTAATTACTATATTCTAACTCATTAATTACTATATTCTAACTCATTATAAGGATAACGTATTATCATTAAATTCGAAAGTTTATAATTACATTATTATCCAGTTGGTTACTTTTTTTATTACAAATCAACACAATTTTTATTCCCGTTTCAATATGAATATTACCACTTTACTTTATTTATATTTATGAAAAAGGCCAAAAAGCCCCTTATCGGATTTGAACCGATGACTTACGCCTTACCATGGCGTTACTCTACCACTGAGTTAAAAGGGCAATTGGATTCAATTATTGAAGGAGTCACTAGGCGGATAAGATAGATCTATATCTATCTATATATATATTATAATTATAAGTATATGCAGTAGACTCATAGCGGCGAGTGTCACCTAGGGGAACGATAATTTTGATTTACTTAATTTACTTAATAAGTAATAAGTATAAGTATCGGTTAACCCGGGTTTATTGATATTGGATTTGATAAATATCAATGAAATGAAGTGTTTCAAGACCGACCCTAATTTCAAGACCGACCCTAATGGAATTGACTTAAATTGATCTGACCCCATCAGAACGGAACGAAACTTATTTGATTGATACATGGATACATGGACCTACCAATTCGACATAGATCCACCGGATTTCACATGTGATAAAGAGATTCTGTTTGTTCCCCGAACCCAAATTTTAGAGAAAAAAAAAAAAAAAAAAAAATTGATAACTTGTTAATCTTAATCCCCGTTCCCAGATTTTCGGATTTCTCATTTGTGAATTTCCCAGCTTAGGGCGATATAGGAATAGTCCGATCTCATCTTACCAAGGAGTGGATAAATGAATGAAAGTTAAGTGGAAGAAATGAAGAAAAAATCTTCTTTTATGTCGGACCAATCACTTCCCAAAAGAGTCCTCTACTTTCGTCTTTCGGCCTATTTTTATTTTTATTATTATTTATAGCAATTTCTATAATAGATTTCGATTTTAGACTAGAATGGCGATTAGAATGAGCGATTGATGGACGAATCAAAAAAAGCTATTGGTATGGGATCAGAAAAGGTGGAAAGATCCTTTACTTTAGAGTTAGTCATCCCATTCCATTATATTGACAATTTCAAAAAACTGTTCATACTAAGTATGATGGCAGTCGGGCAAATATGCCCCCATCGTCTAGCGGTTCAGGACATCTCTCTTTCAAGGAGGCAGCGGGGATTCGACTTCCCCTGGGGGTAGGGTACTACGAAAGGAAGTTGATCGTGGATTATAAATAAGCCTAGACTTTATTCTTCCTGGGTCGATGCCCGAGCGGTTAATGGGGACGGACTGTAAATTCGTTGGCAATATGTCTACGCTGGTTCAAATCCAGCTCGGCCCAATAATTCGCTGATCCAACAGGAAATGATATAACCCCCTTTGTTTTCCAGAAATGCCAGATACGAAAGACTCAAGAATCAAAAGAGTCCAATTCTCCGATAGATCCCTACCGCTATTTATTTATTTTGTTTGCTCCATTTATTTGTTCCCATAAATTCTGATCTTGCTAATAATGATCTAGATTCATATCAGGATCATGAAATCGAAAGCATAAAGTCTAATGAAAAGAATAAAGTAACGCAAAAAAAGACTCTTTTTTTTTTGGGACATTGAAAAACGAATTATCAATTGATTTGGCAATAACGAAAGGAATCCGTGCCGCTCTCACTAAAGTGTATATCCGTGTGTATATCAATATCTCACTCACGTCTCGGTTCCAACACGTCGATATTTATCTAAATATAAATGAAATTGTTTGAATGAAATCATAAAAATAGGTATTCGGTACATTTTACCGCCCCGGGATTGTAGTTCAATTGGTCAGAGCACCGCCCTGTCAAGGCGGAAGCTGCGGGTTCGAGCCCCGTCAGTCCCGACGGATCCAAATCCAATAAAAAAAAACATCAATATATCTCGCCGTTTCTGTTAAACTGGGGCAAAATAAAATGGTAGAATTTCATGCCTACTGCTCTCCTTTGCTCTTTTTTCTTTTTCATTTCGATTTCTCATCAACTAGTACCGATTGATGAGAAAGAGACATGTGCGAATTGCTACAATTATTGGTAGCATCATATTCAGGATTCCAAGAGCTACCGTAGGGGGTCTGGTTTTTTTGACTGTCCCCCATCTGTGTATGGAATGGAATCGAGTACCATATCGTTCCCGGGAGCGTATACACAACTGAATTTAAGATCGTTACTTTGATAGAATACTTTTAAGATTAAGATTCAAAGTATCTTCTTTTCTGGTTTCTAGTTTGGCTAACTTAAATTACTAGTTTGAATTTGAAAGAATTTATCTCATTCAAATTTCACGCCGAACTTTTGAGGGATACGTTCTAGTACTAATCCAAGGGAGGGGGGATGATATTCTTAATAAAATAAAGATCAAGCAAGGCGCCAACCCCTCCCGAAGAGGGAATGAATAATCTTTTTTAAGCGTATTGCCAAAGAAGAAGAAACTCTAAATAAATCTAAATAAAATAGTCAATTTTATGAAATATTCGATTCTTTTATACTGGGACTCGTCTTTATCACACTTCTTTTTCGTTTTTTTTTTTTTAATGATATAATTTTCTTGAAAAAAAGAAAATGAAAAGGGGTTTAGAACTTAACCCCTTCCCTTTTTCTTTTTCTATTTCGTTTCGATTGTTTGTTTGGTTTTTTTCTAAACCCTTTGTAAACAAGGAAAGTGTAAAGCGGTTAGGGGGTTGTACAAGTAAGGCGGTCGATTATAGAAAAGACAGACTGGAAAAGACTGGTAAATAAAAAAAGTATTAGTATTAAAAAAGTATTAGTATTAAAGTAAAGGAATTCTTTTGATTGAATCAGGAATCAAAGTTTGTATTTGGTGTGTGGATAAAAGAGCTGCCTATGTTATACTATTGAATTCTCGACGATGAATCGACTTGACAGTCAAATATTGTTATTCATGATATTGATCCCATTCGCTATCATCGAAATGTAATTCATCCCATTGAATTTACAAGCGAAAGGGTTATCATCTCTATGGGATTAAATCCCGAGTTATTGCGAAGTAAAAAAAAAACCAAACGATGAGACTATGGAAGTAAATATTCTCGCATTTATTGCTACTACACTGTTCGTTCTAGTTCCTACTGCGTTTTTGCTTATAATATACGTAAAAACGGTCAGTCAAAGTGATTAATTTGAACGAAACTTGACTTCTTAGTTCTTATCAAGGATTTAAGAAACAAATTTCAATTTCATGTCTTAGTCTTAAATGAAACCAACGGACTAGAATCAGCAGTAGCCTATGAGATTCGATAGTATGGTAGAAAGATTCATATATGAATCTTTCTACCATACTATCTATTTTTATTTTTTTTTATGTATAAAGATAGAAACTGAATAGAGATCAATCTACAATATGGATATGGATCCTTATACATGTTAATAGATACATAGTATCTCAATTCTATTTCTTTGCTTCGTCTATTTGTATTTTCTTTTTGTTCATTCCAATCAATCTGAAATAATCGAAAGGCTGCTCTTACGATTTTCAAATTTATTTATTTCAGATTATTTTCAATATGAATCTCGGTATCCATTAAAAATAAAAAAAGAATCAAATCGATGAAAGAAAAACAAATTTGGGCATATATTACTAAAAGAAAATCAAGTTAATAAAAGAAAATGAAATAGGAAAGAAATAAAGTAATCGTTTTTTTTAGCATTCCGAAGAAGTCGTTGATTGAGCGGTTGACAGATGATCCAAGGAGTTCTATTCTATAACTTCTTCCGATTTCAAAAAGGGGTACCCCGGCGATTGTCAACCCTGGAGCCATGATATGAAACGGGTCAATAAAGCATAGCAGAAAGCAAATTTCTAAAATACTCAAATAATAAAAAATAATAAAATCGGTGGTAAGTGCGAAATATGTGACTTGACCAAAGCACAATCTTATTATTATTAACTATTCAAATTAAATCGTGAACCCTTTCTTTTCTCTTTGAACAGTCCAATAAAAAAAAAGGGGGGTCCGGTTTTCCGCGTTCTTCCCCATTGTCCATAGAGAACTCTGGCAAGGGCCGGTTCAGAAAAACCAAATAGAAAATCTAGGAAGACTTCGGTTGGAATAAAATTCCTATGATCTGTATCCCCCTTCCTTTCAAAATAGAAATAGGGGAATTTTGGAAATATCGGTTTGATTTGGATTCGGAAAGAGCATTATTCATATATATTATGAATTGTATTCTATTCATAATAGAATCGAATACAATTACCTCGCCAGAATCCAAGCCAATAGAATTCCGAAATGAAGGTATTTTGATTAATTCAATTTCGAAATTCTAAATGGAATTTAATTACTGAATTTAATTATTATATTAATTCTTAAATAATTAATATAATTAAAAAGGCTTTGCAGAACGATCTATAAAAAAAGTGATACAGTTTGATTCCCCAACTCAATTAGTAGTATCTCTAGAGTCCACTTCTTCCCCATACTACGAGCGAAAGGGAAAATGTAAAGACTACCATTAAAGCAGCCCAAGCGAGACTTACTATATCCATGTGAATTATGTCCCCTATCTCTATGAATATGAAGAATTTATTCTATTATTGTTTCCTAATAATAGTGGAATCACTGGCGCAGAGTCAAAAAGGGATTCTGGCCCAACGCCCTTGATGAAAGACTCCACTAAATATGAAACGCTCCAATAAATCCACTTAGAACAAGTTCGTATATGATTTCTAGTAGAATCCGGAAAAATGAAACAAAATACACAGTCGCACTTTTCTTTGGAAGTATCAAAGGGAGTGTTACCTAATCTGTAGTAATAATAAGAACTCCTCGTTTTTTTTGTTGCCCTTTATTATCATTAAGTAAAAGCCAATTATCCGTCCAATCGAATATTGATTGAATGCCCGTGCATTCAGAGACTCTTATGAGTCTGTATACTGCATACAAAGTATCTCCCGCCCCTTCCATAACGATTAATTCGATTCTCCCTCGGGCTTTTCAATCTAATTCAAGACCCGGTCAGTAGACCCTGCATTAGCAATTAGCAGTGGAAATAAATCGGTAACTCTTGATTTGATATGAAAGCGCTTCTACTACTATAATCTTTCCGTGAATCCTAAATGCAAGGATTAACAGCACTTTAAGTTTAAGGAACAGAAAAAAAAAAGAACAGAAACCCCAGCTATTTCGAATCACGAAAATGTCAAGAGTCGCGTACTTTGCTGGAAAAGATTCGGCGAGTTAGACCAGCCAAGCAGAATAAGGGATTGCGAGTCTTATCGTTTGTTGATCAGGCGACACCCAGATTTGAACTGGGGAAAAAGGATTTGCAGTCCCCCGCCTTACCGCTCGGCCATGCCGCCAAAACGATACAAAATAGATGAAAAAATTCCCCCTTTGCTTGTTTTGTTTGGGGGGGGGGTACTCAATGTCTTTTCTTTTTTTTGTGTACGTCCATATAAAATCTCGTTTTTCTTAATTCCTTGCCTAAAAAAAATATGTCCTTTTTTTGGATCGGCTCCGGTTCTTCAATTGATTTTATAGTATCTCACACAACATCTTAATCCCTCTCTTTTCTCTTTCTTTTTTTCTATTGAAAAATGAAAAAAGAAATGTGCATTTTCAGTCACAAAAGCCAAAATTAAGGACAAATTGGAACCATTAACTAGTGACTGTAAATTCGTGACCAACTCTTGGATTTAAATTTTAATTGTAAATTGTGTTTCCTAATGATAGAAGAAAATCAAAATTGATACCTACCTAATCAATATTGGTTTTTTCTATAAAAAAAGCCTTCTCCATTTCAATTATAACAGCAATTATGAGTATATGTAAACCCCAAACATAAATCGTTTCGCGGCTAGCTTATTGGTTATCTTATCTGTGTCTGATGCCTCTCTATAGGGAATTTGCCGAAAATTGTCGTACTGCAATTTAGATTGAAGAGAAAATCGAAATTTTGATAGAGCACGACATGCGCTGTCCCGAAGCGAACTATGCAATAAAGGGGGGCGATGTATATATAGATAGCTATATCGGCACGGGTTTACTAAATACAAGCCGTCTTACGCACTTCAATCCTATTCTAAAAATTCGACTAAAAAAATAAAAAGGGGGTTCTTCGCAAATCATTTTTTGAACAGTGGAATCCACGAAAAAGGTAAGTGCTAAAAAAATGAGCTTTACGCTGGTATATTGTGTCTGATTCTTATGTCTTTATCTTAGCGAATAGATCAAATCACGACGTTTATTTTTCTGGTATCCTAACGGATTGGAATATCATAATAATGGTATAAATTGAATTATTTTTTTGATTCTATACAAAACTCCGTAAGTCTAAGTGGAATTTATCGCTTCCTTTCCATTTGGATCTGTCTCTTAGAAATTCCAATTTTATTAAGTATAAAATCATCCTTTTTCCCCCGTTCATACGTATTTCATACATTCCATCTATATGGAGTTGGGTAAAATTTCATGCGATTCAGTAAACAGAATCTAAATTCCAGCATTCTGCATCGAATCATATGAATCGATGCAGAATGAGAAACGAATGGGATTTTTTGATAAATGGGAAATTCAAAATGCTCGGAGATGGAAATGCAGGAATGTCTACAATACCTGGGTTGAATCAGATACAATTTGAAGGATTTTGTAGGTTCATTGATCAGGGCTTAACAGAAGAGCTTTATAAGTTTCCAAAAATTGAAGATACAGATCAAGAAATTGAATTTCAATTATTTGTGGAAACATATCAATTGGTAGAACCCTTGCTAAAAGAAAGAGATGCTGTATATGAATCATTCACGTATTCTTCTGAATTATATGTATCCGCAGGATTAATTTGGAAAAGCCGAGGGGACATGCAGGAACAAACTATTTTTATTGGAAACATTCCTCTAATGAATTCTTTGGGAACTTCTATAGTAAACGGAATATACAGAATTGTCATCAATCAAATATTGCAAAGTCCCGGTATCTATTATCGGTCAGAATTGGGCCATAACGGAATTTCGGTCTATACAGGCACCATAATATCTGATTGGGGGGGAAGATTCGAATTAGAGATTGATAGAAAAGCAAGGATATGGGCTCGTGTGAGTAGGAAACAGAAAGTATCTATTCTAGTTCTATCAGCAGCTATGGGTTCGAATCTACGAGAAATTCTAGAGAATATTTGCTACCCTGAAATTTTCTTGTCTTTCCTGACGAATAAGGAGAAAAAAAAAATTGGATC